AATTTTTCTATAAAAAATTTTTCTATAAAAATGAAAAAGTAATTAAATACTAAATTATCTAAATATTTAAATACTAAATTATCTAAATATATTAAATAAATATATTAAATACTAAACTAAAATACTAATAAATAAAATACTAATAACTAATAAATTAATAATTAACTAATAAATTTATAAATTTAAATTAATAATTAACTAATTAATAATTAACTAATAAATTTTAATAATTAACTAAATTTTAATAATTAACTAATAAATTATAAATTAATATATATATAATGTTTATATATTGTTATTATAATGTTTATATATTGTTATAATGTATATATTGTTATGTTATAATGTATATATTGTTATAATGTATATATATATACATTATATATAAATATATAATGAATATATAAATATATAATGAATATAATGAATAATGAAAGAAATAATGAAATGAAAGAAATAATGAAAGAATAATGAGAATTTCATTTCAATTTTTTCATTTTTGAAAAAATTTTAGCAGTTATATGGGGTAAAATGTATAGGGATTTCGAATAGAATATACTCGAGGTATTCTTTTCACGAAAATTCGGGTATAGGATCATTGCTTCTATTGATTCGATACAAATACGTAAACATAATCTAATGCATCGAAGAATGAAAGATAGCACAGAGAGAGTGGTATAATCAACGTCGACGAAATCTTAAATTATCTACATTAAATTATCTACATAAGATAAGATACTTGTAATAGATAGAAAGAATCACACATTATCGAACGCAGACAAAATTCCCAAACCAACTCGACTCATAGAATATAGAAGAAGGTACGTTGATACATTTAGGACCAATTCATTATCTTTGAAACACTCAATTGGGGTTGTTGTTCTACCACCAAAAAAGGAAAAGGATTAGTCAGGGGATTTATACAAATACAAGACCAAGAATTTATACAAATACAAGACCAAGAATAGGTACTAGATCCATGTGACTTAGGATTAGATTTGGTTGGGTCAGGTTGGAGTTTTTAAAAAGAATCATGTCATGATTTTCACTTCATAAATTGACTGGATTGGGTATACCAAAGCAAAAGTGTATCATTAACTCTTTGATCATAGACAGGAAAAGAGGAAAAAAGTCATATGTAATTCATCCATGAAGATGAATGAACAAGGATGGGTATTTTATCCGGGATTTGACAAATACCAATTGGATCCATTGGAATGAATTATTCTTTTTATTTTTCCTGTCCTTCTGTATCTACATGAGCATGTGATAATGCTTTTTTTTTTTCATTTCTATGGGCCAACTAACCGGCCAGTCCATAACATAAACAAGTACTAATGAGGAAATGAAAACTATACTAAAACTAAATGAAAATGGAATGTCTATACAAAAATAGACTGTATTAGGGCTATACGGACTCGAACCGTAGACCTTCTCGGTAAAACAGATCAAACTTATTATTATCGAAATGATTCGAACTGTTTCAAAGACCCAACATGCATTTTGTTGCATTGGGCTCTTTCATCAACTGATGTAAAGATCAGTTAGTCCACCATATTTTTCTTCATAGGAAGAAAAGAAGATAATGAGATGGTTCCATGTGCTCTGATTCATTATTTTATTTGTATTCTGATCTAGGAGCAATACCAAAGTGTTTCAAAGAAGGGTTATCTTGACTTAGGTCTGCCTCCGGCCTAGACTAAGTTAAATGGAGTCTCTATCGCTCCGTTACAAGAGTCAACAAAATATGAGACTTCATACACCTTAAAGTTCATAGGACGAAAAGAGGTTATTTTGAGGCCTTTATACTCATTATGCCTAGCATTGAATGAACTGGGTATTTACCTTATCAATTATCAAATCAATGGTGGGTTATATTTGGCACCTGAATTCGCACCGGAATTGGACCGAACCAAATATTTGTCAGGCTATTGTTCTCTTGTTCCCTCGAATCTATGGAGTAAGACATCGATTTCTCGTCTCAATAAGATCAATTATGTTCATTGTATAATGGACTCCCTTGAAAAGCATTGGCGCACGTGTAAACGAGGTGCTCTACCTAACTGAGCTATAGCCCTTGCTTATAGATATCTTAACATATAGATAATTTCTTGTCAAGATGGATATTACATGATCCCACATGATCCCACATGATAGTTTTCAGATCCGTTTACTGTTAACGGATTGGTATTGCTTAGAAATAATATTCCATCTATAATCCCCAAAGCGATGGGTCCTTTTTGTGGTGATAAATGACCTACTTAACTCAGTGGTTAGAGTATTGCTTTCATACGGCGGGAGTCATTGGTTCAAATCCAATAGTAGGTAGAACTTATTAGATACCGGGGTCAATGGCACCTAATAAGTTTTTCTACCCATCTTCTTTTTTTTTATAAAAAAAAAGAACAATCTCTTTTTATTATTTTAATGTATGTTGACTAGTCGGAAATAAGATTGATAGCCTCTACTCGTGTCCTAGCTCGTCTGAGAGCTAGATTCGCCTCAATTGCTTGTCTCTTACCCTCCGCTCTACTCAAATTAGCTTCAGCTATTTCAAGAGCTTGTTGAGCTTCTTGCGGATCAATGTCAGTACTCATCTCCGCATCATTTCCTAAAATGGTGATCTCATTATTACCTATTCTAGCGAAACCGCCCATCAGAGCCACCGTTAACCATTGGTCGTTGAGGCGTATTCTCAAAAGACCTATATCTACAGCCGTGGCAATAGGGGCGTGGTTTGGTAATACGCCAATTTGACCACTATTAGTAGATAAAATGATTTCTTTCACTTCTGAATCAAAAATAATTCGATTAGGAGTCAGTACACAAAGATTTAAGGTCATTTCTTCAATTTGCTCTCCACTTCTAAGTTCATAGCTTTCGCGGTAGCCTCCTCGATGTTACCCACCAAATAAAAGGCCTGCTCGGGAAGACCGTCTAATTCTCCGGAAAGAATCAGTTGAAACCCCTTAATTGTTTCTGCGAGACCAACATATTTACCTGGGGAACCAGTAAATACTTCTGCCACGAAGAAGGGTTGTGATAAGAAACGCTCAATTTTTCGTGCTCTTGCTACAGTTAAACGATCCTCCTCGGATAATTCGTCCAATCCAAGAATAGCTATAATGTCCTGAAGTTCTTTGTAACGTTGTGAAGTTTGCTTAACTCTTTGCGCAGTTTCATAATGTTCCTCGCCAACGATCCGAGGTTGTAACATAGTTGACGTTGAATCTAAAGGATCCACTGCTGGATAAATACCTTTGGCAGCTAATCCTCTTGATAACACGGTAGTAGCATCTAAATGTGCAAATGTCGTGGCAGGAGCAGGGTCGGTCAAATCGTCCGCAGGTACATAAACTGCTTGGATCGAAGTTATAGATCCCTCTTTGGTAGAAGTAATTCTTTCTTGCAAGGAACCCATTTCTGTACTAAGTGTAGGTTGATAACCTACTGCAGAAGGCATTCTTCCTAATAAGGCAGATACCTCCGATCCTGCTTGGACGAAACGAAAGATATTGTCGATGAATAGAAGCACGTCTTGTTCATTAACATCCCGGAAATATTCCGCCATGGTTAGGGCAGTCAAACCTACTCTCATACGAGCTCCCGGCGGTTCATTCATTTGACCATAGACTAGAGCTACTTTTGATTCTGCAATATTTTTTTCATTAATCACTCCGGATTCTTTCATTTCCATGTAGAGATCATTTCCTTCACGAGTACGTTCGCCTACTCCGCCAAATACGGATACGCCTCCATGAGCTTTGGCAATGTTGTTGATCAATTCCATGATGAGTACTGTTTTACCCACTCCAGCTCCCCCAAATAGTCCGATTTTTCCTCCACGGCGATAAGGAGCTAAAAGATCCACTACTTTAATTCCTGTTTCAAAGATAGATAATTTCGTATCTAACTGTATAAAGGCAGGCGCAGATCTATGAATAGGAGATGTTGTGCAAGTATCTACAGGGCCTAAATTATCAACAGGTTCTCCAAGAACGTTGAAAATTCGTCCAAGAGTAGCTCCGCCGACTGGAACACTTAGAGGAGCTCCCGTGTCAATCACTTCCATTCCTCTCATCAGACCATCTGTAGCACTCATAGCTACAGCTCTAACTCGATTATTTCCCAATAATTGCTGTACCTCACAAGTCACATTAATTTGCTGACCGGCAGTATCTCGACCCTTAACTACCAAAGCGTTATAAATATTAGGCATCTTGCCCGGTGGAAAAACGACATCCAGTACTGGGCCAATAATTTGAGCGATACGCCCTAGGTTTTTTTCTTCAAGTGTGGAAACCGCAGGACCAGAAGTAGTAGGAGTTATTCTCATAATAATAATAAAGTGAAATATGTCAAAATTTTTTTTGGACTAGTACCGAATCGAAAATAAGTGTCCGATAGCAAGTTGATCGGTTAATTCAATAAGAAATAAATGGGAGTTAGCGCTCGATTTAGCCGGTACCACTCAGGAGAATCCAATTCAATCGTTTACTCATTCAATGAGTAAATTTTCAAGTTCAACCAATCCTTTTTTCAAAATATCAAGTAGATGAATAAGAATTGTGAGTAAGTTAAGTGTGTTTCATTTCTCTATCATTATAGAAAATACCATCCATATTATCTATGGAGTTCGAACCCGAACTCGATTTATGATTCATTATTTCGATCTTATTGTCCATTGTCATTGTTCTTTATTTTTTTTTCATATAGATTTTCACCTATTCTTGTTTTATACCTTTTAATGGATGAATTATTAATGGATGAATTATGCCTATTTTCACATCTAGGATTTACATATACAACATATATCACTGTCAAGAGTGAATTTTCTTAGTATTTAACTATTTATATTATATTTAGTTATATTTATTATATTTAGTTATATTTAGATGAAAAAGATGAAAAATAAGAAGGGGATCAATTCCATTATAAACCCGCAAAACAAAGATTGGGTTGCGCCATACATATCAAAGAGTATACAATAATGATGTATT